ATTTTAAATAAATAATAAATTTAAAATTTAATCGCAGTAATTGATATTAATAAAGAAAAAGTTTTTGTTTTAGTAATAATATTTAATATTGGTAAAATTTATGCCAGCTACCGCGGTTATATAAATAATATGAGTAAAAATTGTAAATATTAGTTAAATTGTTAAATTTAATTATATAAAAGTAAATTTATTAGGTGAAATTTTTAAATTTATAAAAAGTATTAAAATAGATTAATTTAAGCTATGAAATTTTTATAATAAACTAGGATTAGATACCCTATTATTGAAAATAAATATTTTAAAATATTAAAGTAGTATTAGTTATATTCTTAAAATTTAAAAAATTTGGCGGTATTTTAGTTTATTCAGAGGAATCTGTCCTGTAATTGATGATACACATTGTACCTTACTTAATTTATTTTTATTTATATATCGTCGTCATTAGAATATATTATAAGATTTAAGATTTTCTTAATATTATAAGTAATAAGATGTCAGATCAAGATGTAGTTTATATTTAAGTAGAGATGGATTACAATAAATTTATTTATATGGATTATTTTTTGAAATAGGAATATGAAATTGGATTTGAATGTAATATAAAATAGATTATTTATATGATTTTAATCTTAAAATGTGCACATATCGCCCATCATTCTTATTATTAAAATAAGGTAAGTTGTAACATAGTAGATGTATTGGAAAATGTATCTAGAAAGACAATTTAAAGCTTAATTAGTAAAGTAATTCATTTACATTGAAAAGATATTTGTGCAAATCAATTTAAATTGATAAATTTTAATTATTGATTTTTTTTTTTATTAGGGTTTAATAAAAGTAATTTTAATTATTAAAGTTTTAGTATTTTTTAAAGAAATAATAAATTTTATGATAGATTATTAGTAATGTAAATGATTTTTGAAATAAAGTGAAAAATTATTATTTTAAAAGAAGATTTGATTTATTGTACCTTGTGTATCAGGGTTTATTAATTAATTAATTATTATATTAAATTTTCTCGAATTTTAAAGATTTAATTATATATAAAAGTTAATGTAGAATAATTATTTTTAATATATAATTAGAAATGAAATGTTAATCGTTTTAAAATATATCTAGTTTTTTAAGAAATAAATTTAATTTAGAATTATAATTTAAATTTTTGTTTATATAATTATTTAAAATTATAATATTAATATTTTAAGGGATTAGCTTTAAAATAAAGATTTAAATTTAAATTTTAGTTATAATAAAGTATAGATTTAATAATAGTTATTATTAGTAATTTTGTTATAATTTATTTTATTTAGATATGATTTATTATTGAAATTAAATTATTTATTAAAATATAATTTTTAATTATTTAGAATTATTAATTATGATAAAATTAGTATATTTATTTTATATAAATAATTTAAATTGAAAGGTTTAAATAAAGAATTCGGCAAAAATTTATATTTACCTGTTTATCAAAAACATGTCTTTTTGAAGTTAATTTAAAGTCTAACCTGCCCACTGATTATTTATTAAAGGGCCGCAGTATTTTGACTGTGCGAAGGTAGCATAATTAATAGTCTTTTAATTGAAGGCTTGTATGAATGGTTGAATAAGATATAAACTGTTTTTTTTAAAATTAATTAGAATTTTATTTTTTAATAAAAAAGTTAAAATAAATTTAAAAGACGAGAAGACCCTATAGATCTTTATTTTTATTTTATATAAAATATAAAGAATTTAAAATTATATATAGAATTAAAAATTTTATTGGGGTGATATTAAAATTTAATTAACTTTTAATAATTAATAACATTAATTTATGATTATTTGATCTAATATTATTGATTATAAGATTAAGTTACCTTAGGGATAACAGCGTAATTTTTTTTTAGAGTTCTAATCGACAAAAAAGATTGCGACCTCGATGTTGGATTAAGAGTTATTTTTAGGTGTAGAAGTTTAAAGTTTAGGTCTGTTCGACCTTTGAATTCTTACATGATCTGAGTTCAAACCGGCGTGAGCCAGGTTGGTTTCTATCTTTAAATAATTATTATATTATAGTACGAAAGGATTTAATATAAAATATAAAGTATTATAGTTTTAGAATTTTATTAAATATTAAGTACTATTTTGGCAGATTAGTGCATTAAATTTAGAATTTATTTATATAATAATATATTATAAATAGTATTGTTTTTAAAAGATTATTTATTAGGGGTGATTAGAAGTTTATTATTAATTATTTGTGTAATAGTAAGAGTGGCTTTTTTAACTTTGTTAGAGCGAAAGGTATTAGGTTACATTCAAATTCGAAAAGGACCTAATAAAGTAGGATTTATGGGTTTATTACAACCGTTTAGAGATGCTGTAAAATTATTTAGTAAAGAACAGTGTTATCCTTTATTATCAAATTATATTTTTTATTTTTTTTCTCCTATTTTTTCTTTATTTTTGTCTTTATTATTATGAATATGTATACCTTATTTAATTAAATTACATTCTTTTGATTTAGGAATTATTTTTTTTTTTTCTGTAATTAGAATAGGGGTTTATGCTGTAATAGTGGCAGGTTGATCTTCTAATTCAAATTATGCATTATTAGGGGGATTACGAGCAGTTGCTCAGACTATTTCTTATGAGGTTAGATTGGTATTAATTTTGTTGAGATTAGTATTTTTAATTGGTGATTTCAATTTTTTGAGATTTATGAATTTTCAGGAATATAGATGATTTTTGATTTTTAGATTTCCTTTGGCAATAATATGATTTGTTTCATGTTTAGCTGAAACAAATCGTACACCTTTTGATTTTGCTGAAGGGGAATCTGAATTGGTTTCTGGATTTAATGTTGAATATAGAAGAGGAGGATTTGCTTTAATTTTTTTAGCTGAATATTCAAGAATTTTATTTATGAGAATATTATTTTGTGTGGTATTTTTAGGGGGGGATATTTATAATTTATTATTTTTTTTGAAATTAAGATTTATTTCATTTATATTTATTTGGGTGCGTGGAACGTTACCTCGGTTTCGATATGATAAATTAATATATTTAGCATGGAAAAAATTTTTACCAGTTTCATTAAATTATTTATTTTTTTTTGTTGGGTTAAAAATTTTTTTTTTATCTTTATTATTTTAATGAATTTTTTTTAGTATAAAATTAATAGAAGATTTTACTTCTTTTTTATGTTTTCAAAACATATGCTATAAAAGCTTATTAATTTAGTTAAGTAATTTATCTCATATTTTTGTTAAAATTGGATTAATAATAAAGTAAGAAAAGTAAATAATAGTTAAAATTTGACTTGTAAAAATATATGGATTTTCTACAGGTCGAGCTCCTCCTCAGGTTAAAAGAATTGTAATTATTACTATGAATCAAAATAAGATTTGATTAATTGGATAAAATTGAAAACTTTGGAATTTTCTATTATGTGTAAAAGGTAAAATAAATAAAATTGCAATAGATAAAACTAGAGCAATTACTCCTCCTAATTTATTAGGAATAGAACGTAGAATTGCATATGCAAATAAAAAGTATCATTCTGGTTGAATATGAACAGGTGTTACTAATGGATTAGCAGGGATGAAATTTTCAGGATCTATTAATATATAATTAAATTTTCAAATAAATATTATTAAGATTCAAATAAATGTAATAAATCCAATTAAGTCTTTATAAATAAAATATGGATAAAAAGGAATTTTATCAATATTTCTATTTAATCCTAAGGGGTTATTTGAGCCTGTTTGATGAAGGAAAAGTAAATGAATTATGGTAAATGCTAAAATAATAAAAGGTAAAATAAAATGGAAGGTGAAAAATCGAGTTAAAGTTGCATTATCAACTGCAAATCCTCCTCAAATTCATTGAACTAAATCATTTCCTAGATAAGGAATTGCTGATAATAAATTAGTAATTACTGTTGCTCCTCAAAAAGATATTTGACCTCAAGGTAAAACATATCCTAAAAATCCTGTTGCTATAGTTAAAAATAATATAATTGTTCCAATTATTCATGTAGGGATAAATAAATATGAGTTATAATAAATTCCTCGGCCAATATGAATAAATAAGCATGCAAAAAAAAAGGATGCTCCATTAGCATGTATAATTCGTAATAGTCATCCATTGTTAATATTTCGATAAATATGATTAACTCTATCAAAAGCTGTTTCAATATCTGCAGTATAATGTATAGCTAAAAATAATCCTGTTAAAATTTGTAAAATTAAACATAATCCTAATAATGATCCAAAGTTTCATAATGAGGAGATATTTGAAGGAGTAGGAAGGTCAATTAAAGAATTATTAGTAATTTTAATAAGGGGGTGTATTTTTCGGAATGGTTTATTCATTAATATTAAAGTATTGGTCGAAGAGGTCCATAATTTTTTTTTGTAATTTTTACTGTTATTAATAAAGTTAATAATAAATAATTAATTAATAAAATTGTAATTATATTTGATGGAAAGTTATAAATTTTGTATAAAGATATTCAATTTTCATTAATTAAATTTGTAGAATTGAAAAATGAAGTTATTTCTTTATTAGTAAATATTGTTTCTATAAGAAATTTATCAGAGAAAATAAATATAAGAGTTAAAATAATATTAATAAAAAGAAAGGTAAATGTAATAAAAAATGAATTTGAAAATATTTTATTTGATGATAATGAAATTATATAAATAAATAGAATTAATATACCTCCTACAAAAATTAAAAATAAAATGTATGAATATCAAAAAGTTTTTATAAAAATTCCTGAAATTAAACATGTAAGAAATGTTTGAATTAATAGAGTTATTCCTATTGAAAGAGGATGTTTTATTTGAAAAAAAATTATACTAATAGATATATATATAATTATTAAAAAGATTTCAAGAAATAGTTTAATAAAAATATTAGTTTTGGGGATTAATGATGAAGAAATTTCTTTTTTCTTGAAGTTTTAAAATAATTAAATTAATTTTAGTTTACAAGACTAATGTTTTTATTAAACTATTAAAACATTTATTAATGATAAATATAATATTTTATTTTATAATGATAATATTTTTAATTGGAGGAATTACATTTATTAAAAATCATAAGCATTTATTATGTATATTATTAAGTTTAGAATTTATGGTTTTAGTTTTATTTATGATAGTTTTAAATTATTTAAGTTATATAAATAATGAAATATATTTTAGAATATTTTTTTTAGTTTTTTGTGTTTGTGAAGGAGTTTTAGGATTATCAATTTTGGTTTCTATTGTTCGTACTCATGGAAATGATTATTTTCAAAGTTTTACAATTTTACAATGTTAAAAATTATAATAATAATTTTTTTATTATTTTGATGCAATTTATATAAAAAAAGTTTTTGATTAATTCAAAATTTAATATTTATGATTATGTTTATTATAATAATAAATATTAGTTATATAAATTATTATATTAGTATTTCCTATTATTTTGGAATTGATATAATTTCTTATGGGTTAATTTTATTAAGAATTTGGATTTGTGGATTAATAATAATAGCTAGAAGAAAAATTTATATAGAAAATAATAATTTAAAGTTGTTTAGTTTTATATTAATTTTTTTATTATTAATATTGTTTTTTACATTTAGAAGATTAAGTTTATTTTATTTTTATTTATTTTTTGAGAGAAGTTTAATTCCTACATTATTTTTAATTTTAGGTTGAGGATATCAACCTGAGCGATTACAGGCGGGAGTATATTTGTTATTTTATACTTTATTAGCTTCTTTACCTTTATTAATTGGAATTTTTTATATTAAAAATATAAATTTTACATTAAATTTTATGTTATTAAATTTTGTAGAAATATATAATTTTTTTTTTATATATTTATGTATAATTTTAGCTTTTTTAGTGAAAATGCCAATATTTTTAGTTCATTTATGATTGCCTAAAGCACATGTAGAAGCGCCTATTTCTGGATCAATAATTTTAGCTGGGGTTTTATTAAAATTAGGTGGTTATGGATTATTACGAGTTTTTATAATAATAGAGAAAATAGGAGTGTTATATAATTTTATTTGGATTAGAATTAGTTTAGTAGGAGGAATTTTAGTTAGTTTTATATGTTTGCGTCAAACAGATTTAAAAGCTTTAATTGCTTATTCTTCTGTAGCTCATATAGGAATTGTATTAGGAGGATTAATATCTTTAAGAATATGAGGATTAAGAGGGGCTTATTCATTAATAATTGCTCATGGATTATGTTCTTCAGGGTTATTTTGTTTAGTTAATATTTCTTATGAACGATTAAGTAGACGTAGATTATTTTTAAATAAGGGATTATTGAATTTTATACCTAGTTTATCATTATGATGATTTTTATTATGTTCTAGAAATATAGCTGCTCCTCCTACATTAAATTTATTGGGTGAAATTTCTTTAATAAATAGAATTGTAAGATGATCTTGATTAACTATAATTAGTTTATCTTTATTATCTTTTTTTAGTGCTTCTTATACTTTATATTTATTTGCTTATAGTCAGCATGGAAAGAGATTTTTAGGATTAAATTTTTTTTCTTTAGGATTGAATCGTGAATATTTATTATTAATTTTACATTGATTTCCTTTAAATTTATTGATTATAAAAAGAAATTTTTGTTTATTATGACTTTAAATTTAAATAGTTTAATAAAAATATTGATTTGTGGTGTCAATGATATAATGAAAATTTATTTTAAATTATGAAATTTATTAATTATTGTAAAAATAGATTTATATTTTTGTTTTTATTGAGAATATTTTTGTTTTTTATTGGATTAAAATTTATATTAGAGGATTTAGTATATTTTATTGAATGAGAAATTGTTTCTTTGAATTCAATTTCTATTGTAATAACTTTTTTATTTGATTGGATAAGATTAACATTTATATCTTTTGTTTTATTGATTTCAAGTTTAGTTATTTTTTATAGAAATCAATATATGGAAGAAGATATTAATATTAATCGATTTATTTTATTAGTTTTAATATTTGTTTTATCAATAATATTTTTAATTATTAGTCCTAATTTAATTAGAATTTTATTAGGATGGGATGGATTAGGATTAGTTTCTTATTGTTTAGTTATTTATTTTCAGAATGTAAAATCTTATAATGCTGGAATATTAACTGCTTTATCTAATCGAATTGGGGATGTTGCTTTATTATTAGCAATTGCTTGAATATTAAATTATGGAAGTTGAAATTATATTTTTTATTTAGAATTTAAAAAAATAGATTATGAAATATTAATTATTGGAAGATTAGTAATATTAGCAGCTATAACTAAAAGTGCTCAGATTCCTTTTTCTTCTTGATTACCTGCGGCAATAGCTGCTCCTACTCCTGTATCTGCTTTAGTTCATTCTTCTACTTTAGTAACAGCAGGGGTATATTTATTAATTCGATTTCAGGTTTTATTAATAAATTCTTGAATAGGTCAATTTTTATTATTTATTTCTGGATTGACAATATTTATATCAGGATTAGGTGCTAATTTTGAATTTGATTTAAAAAAAATTATTGCTTTATCAACTTTAAGTCAATTAGGTTTAATAATAAGAATTTTGTCTATAGGATTTTATAAATTAGCATTTTTTCATTTATTAACTCATGCTTTATTTAAAGCTATATTATTTATGTGTGCGGGGGTAATAATTCATAATGTAAAAAATTTTCAAGATATTCGATTAATAGGAAATTTAATAATAAGAATACCTTTAACTTGTAGATGTTTTAATGTAGCAAATTTAGCTTTATGTGGGATACCTTTTTTAGCTGGATTTTATTCAAAAGATTTAATTTTAGAAGTAGTATTATTATCTTATATCAATATTTTTTCTTTTTTTTTATTTTTTTTTTCTACTGGGTTAACTGTAAGTTATTCATTTCGATTAGTTTATTATAGAATAACTGGGGATTTTAATTTAAGTTCATTAAATATATTAAATGATAAAAGTTGAAATATATTATTTTCTATTTATTTTTTAATAATTATAGTAATTTTTGGAGGTAGAATATTAAGATGATTAATATTTTTTAATATTGAAATAATTTGTTTACCTTTAATTTTAAAATTAATAGTTTTAATAATTTGTTTAATAGGAGGAATAATTGGGTATTTATTAAGAAATGTTTCTTTACTATTTTTTAATAAAAGATTAATAAATTATAATTTTATTTTTTTTGTTGGAAGAATATGGTTTATACCTATTATTTCAACATTAGGGGTAATGAAAATTCCATTAACATTAGGAAAAAATATTTATAAGGTATTTGATCAAGGGTGAAGAGAAATTTTTGGGGGTCAAATACTTTATATTCAATTGAAAAATTATTCTTTATTTATTCAGGAATTACAAAATAATAATTTTAAAATTTATTTATTAAGATTTATAAGATGAGTATTAATTTTAATTTTTATAAATATGTTTTAATATTTAAATAGCTTATATTATAGAGTATAACATTGAAGATGTTAGGGAAATTGTTGTGATTTTTAAGTATTTATTTATAAAAAGTAATTTTTATTTTTATATTGAAAATATAATGTTTTAGATTAAACTATATAAATAAAGAAATATGATGATCAAGGAAAAGCTGCTAACTTTTATCTTTAATGGTTTAATTCCATTTATATTTCTATTTAATTGGAATAATTTATTCAATTTAATCATTAACAGTGATTTACCTCTATTTTGGTTTCAATTAATTAAGATAAATTGAATAAATTCAATATTTTTTAATTGCAAATTAAATGTTATAATTAACTATTATCCTTTTTAAAATATGGGTAAAATTACCTAGAATTAGGTCGAAACTAATTGCAATTGTATCGCTTCATATTTTTATATTATTGATTTCATTCTAATGCTCCTTGATTTCATTCATGATAAAGTCCAATTAAAAGAATTAAAAAAAAAAAAAATCTAGTAATTATTCAATTTAAAATATTAGAAGATTTAATGGTGATAATTATTGGTAAAATTAAAGTAATTTCTACATCAAAAATTAAAAAAATAATTGCAATTAAAAAAAATCGTAAAGAAAATGGTAATCGGGAATAATTTATAGGATCGAATCCACATTCAAAAGGGGAAGCTTTTTCTCGATCAATAATTGATTTTTTTGATAATAGAGTAGCTAAAATTATTACAATAATAGTAATAAGAAAAATTATAATTCTAATTATTATAAAGTAAAAAATTATTTATACTAAAATTATTTAGTCCTTATGATTGGAAGTCATAAATACAATTATATACTTTATAAATAACTACCTCATCAATAGATTGAAATATATAAAAATAATCATACTACATCTACAAAATGTCAATATCAAGCAGCAGCTTCAAAACCAAAATGATGTTTATTAGAAAAATGATTATTTATAAGACGGAGTAAACAAATTAATAAAAATGTTGTTCCAATTAATACATGAAGACCATGAAATCCTGTTGCTACGAAAAATGTAGATCCGTAAATATTATCAGCAATTGTAAAAGGAGCTTCTATATATTCATAAGCTTGTAAAATAGAAAAATAAATTCCCAAGATTACTGTAAAAAATAAGCTTTGAATAGTTTGAGAATGATTTTTTTCTATTAAACTATGATGGGCTCAAGTTACAGTTACTCCTGAAGCTAATAAAATAGATGTATTAAGTAGTGGAATATGGAAAGGATTAAAAGGTAAAATTCCTATTGGGGGTCATATTATTCCTAATTCAATAGTTGGGGATAAACTACTATGAAAAAATGCTCAAAAAAAAGAAATAAAAAAGAAAATTTCAGAAATAATAAATAAAATTATTCCTCATCGTAATCCTAATGTTACTGGTAAGGTATGTAATCCTTGGAATGTTCCTTCTCGGGAAATATCTCGTCATCATTGATATATTGTTAATAAAACAATAATATTTCCAATTAAGAATAATGTTAAATTATATTGATGAAATCATTGGACTAATCCAGAAACAGTTGTTATTGTTCCAATTGCTCCTGTTAAAGGTCAAGGACTATAATCTACTAAATGAAAAGGGTGATTTACATGTGTTGACATTAATTAACTTCTCTAGAATATAAAGTATTTAAAATTGTAAAAACATATGCTTGGATAATTGCTACAGTGGATTCTAAGATTAATAAAAGGATTTGAGTAATTAAAATGATTAATAAAATAAAATAAGAAGTTGTTATTGGGCCTGTATTACCTAATAATGTTATAAGAAGATGACCTGCAATTATATTAGCTGTTAATCGAACTGCTAAGGTACCTGGACGAATTATATTTCTAATTGTTTCAATACATACTATAAAAGGTATTAAAATAGAAGGAGTTCCTTGGGGAACTAGGTGTGCAAATATATGTTGGGTATGATTAATTCAACCATAAATTATAAATCTTAATCATATTGGTAAAGCTAAAGTTAAGGTTAATGTTAAATGACTAGTACTAGTAAAAATATAAGGAAATAATCCTAAAAAATTATTGAATATAATTAATGAAAATAATGAAATAAATATTAATGTTCTCCCATTATGACCATTATTTCCTAAGAGAATTTTAAATTCTTTATGTAAGGTAATTAAAATATTTATTCAAATAATTTGGAATCGTGTTGGGATAATTCAAAAGAAAGAAGGAATAATTAATAAACCTAAAAAAGTTCTCAATCAGTTTAATGATCAATTAAAAATTGTTGTTGAAGGGTCAAATACTGAAAATAAATTAGTTATCATTGTCAATTTATAATTTTAGTTTTGTAAGTAATGTTTGAATTTATAATTTTAGAAGAATTATAAAAAAAACAATAGTAATTTTTAATATTAAAAATTACTATTGTAATGGAAAAAATAATAAATATAATTAATCAACTAATAGGAGCTATTTGTGGGATTAAAAAATATAAGATTAAACTAATATTTTTAGTTTGACATACTAAGGTTTTTTTTAAACTAATTTTTTATAAATATTCATTAGAAGTAATTGCTAATTTACTATTATATGATTTAAGAGATCATTACTTGCTTTCAGTCATCTAATGAATTAATTTGTAAGGAAATTCATTTAATAAAAAAATTTATTGGAATAGATTCAATTACAATAGGTATAAATCTGTGATTTGCTCCACAAATTTCTGAGCATTGTCCAAAAAATAATCCTGGTTGATTAATTAAGAAATTTGTTTGATTTAATCGTCCTGGTATGGCATCAATTTTTACTCCTAAGGAAGGAACTGTTCATGAATGTAAAACATCAGAGGCTGTAACTAAAATTCGTGTTTGATTATTTATAGGTAATACAACTCGATTGTCTACATCTAGAAGTCGAAATCCATTTATATTTAATTCATTTGTTGGGATTATATAAGAATCAAATTCTAAATTTAAAAAATTTGAATATTCGTAACTTCAATATCATTGATGACCAATTACTTTTAAAGTAATTAAAGGGGAATTAATTTCATCTATTAAATATAATAAACGTAGAGATGGAAATGCAATAAATATAAGAATAATACCTGGTAAAATAGTTCAAATAATTTCGATTATTTGACCATGTAATAAGTATCGATTTGTAAAATTATTAAATAATAATAGTAATATGATATAAGAAATTAAAGTAATAATTATTACTAAAATTAAGATTGTGTGATCATGAAAAAAATTTAATTGTTCTATTAATGGGGATATTCTATTTTGTAAATTTAAGTTAGTTCATGTTGCCATTAGTTTATTTTCTAATAAAAGAAAATCTTTATATATGAAGCTTAAATTCATTGCACTAATCTGCCATATTAGAAATTAGATATTAATAAAGGTAATTCATTATATGTATGTTCTGATGGAGGAAGAGAATGATATCATTCAATAGAAGAAGATAAATGTATAGGGAATAATAAAATTCGTTGGGAAGTCATACTTTCTCAAATAATAAATAAAAAGAATAAAATTGCAATTAATGAAATTAATCTTCCTAAAGAGGAAATAATATTTCATGTTAAATAACTATCAGGAAAATCTGAATATCGACGAGGTATTCCTGCTAATCCAAGAAAATGTTGAGGAAAAAAAGTTAAATTTACTCCTAAAAATATAATAATAAATTGAGTTTTTAATCATGTTGGGTTTATTGTTAAACCAGTTAATAAAGGATATCAATGGATAAAACCTGCTATAATTGCAAATACTGCTCCTATAGATAAAACATAATGAAAGTGAGCTACGACATAATAAGTATCATGAAGGATAATATCAATAGAAGAATTAGCTAAAATTACACCTGTTAATCCTCCTATAGTAAATAAAAATACAAATCCTAATGATCATAAAAGAGTTGGTCTATAATTTAATTGAGTTCCATGAAGGGTTGCTAATCAACTAAAAATTTTAATACCAGTAGGAATAGCAATAATTATTGTAGCTGAAGTGAAATAAGCTCGAGTATCAACATCTATACCTACTGTAAATATATGATGAGCTCAAACAATAAATCCTAATAAACCAATTGCTAGTATTGCATAAATTATACCTAAAGTTCCAAATGTTTCTTTTTTTCCTCTTTCTTGAGTAATGATATGGGAAATTATTCCAAATCCAGGTAAAATAAGAATATAAACTTCAGGATGTCCAAAAAATCAAAATAAATGTTGATAAAGAATTGGGTCTCCTCCTCCGATAGGATCAAAAAAAGATGTATTTAAATTTCGATCAGTTAATAATATAGTAATAGCTCCTGCTAAAACAGGAAGAGAAAGAAGTAAAAGAATAGCAGTAATTATAACTGATCAAACAAATAAAGGTAGGCGATCGAGAGTAATTCCTGTTGTTCGTATATTAATAACTGTGGTAATAAAATTTACTGCACCTAAAATTGAAGAAATACCGGCAAGGTGAAGTGAAAAAATAGATAAATCTACAGAAGCTCCAGGATGAGCAGCATTGGATGCAAGTGGTGGGTATACAGTTCATCCAGTACCGGCTCCATTTTCGACTATACCTCCAAATAATAATAAAGTTAAAGATGGAGGAAGTATTCAAAATCTTATATTATTTATACGAGGAAAAGCTATATCTGGTGCTCCTAATATTAAAGGGATTAATCAATTTCCGAATCCTCCAATTATAATAGGTATAACTATAAAAAAAATTATAATAAAAGCATGGGCAGTAACAATAACATTATAAATTTGATCATTACCAATAAAAATTCCAGGTTGACTTAATTCTAATCGAATTAATAAACTTAAAGATGTTCCTACTATTCCTGCTCATGCTCCAAAAATAAAATATAAAGTTCCAATATCTTTATGATTTGTAGAAAAAAGCCATTGTCGCGATTAAATGGCTGAAGTTTAGGTAATAAATTGTAAATTTATTTATAAGATAAAATATCTTTTTAATCAAATTGATCTTATATTCAATAATGATATTAGACTGCAATTCTAAAGGAATAATAAAAATTATTAAGGTTTAAGAATTAAAAGATTTATTACTATTATGTTTAACTTTGAAGGTTAAAAGTTTATTTAACTTAAATTCTTGAAATTTATTATATGATTAAATAAATTAATAGAATAAAAATTAATCCTAAAATTGTAAAAAAATTTATTAATAAAGTAAAAATTATATTTTTGTTGTTAAATAAATTAATTATTATTCAAAAAGTTTTAGTTTGATTTAATATAAAAATTCTATATGAAAGTCGTAAGTAATAGAATAAAGTAATTAGAGAAAATAAAATTGCAATAAATAATAAAAATAATTGATTATTTTCAATTAAATTTTGAATAATTAATCATTTAGGTAAGAATCCTAAAAAAGGGGGTAATCCTCCTAAAGATAAAAAATTAATAAATAATAAAAATGTTAAATTTGAATTATTTATATTAATATTAAAAATTTGATTAAAATATAATAAATTGAAATTATTAAATAGTAAAATAATTGATAAAGAGATAATTGTATAAATAATAAAATAAATTAATCATAGAAGTTCATTATGGAGTATAGCTATTAATATTCATCCTAAATGATTAATTGATGAATATGCCATTAATTTTCGAAGAGAAGTTTGATTTAATCCTCCTAGCGCTCCAATTATTATAGATAAAATAATTGGAATTAATAGAAAATAATAATTTTGATTATAGGAAATTAATATTATTGGAGCAATTTTTTGTCATGTTATTAAAATAAATGAGTTTATTCAATTTAATCCTTCTATTACTGAAGGAAATCAAAAATGGAAAGGGGAAGTTCCTATTTTTAATAATAAAATAGATATAATTAATAATTCATTTAAGTTATTTTGTCAAATTATATTAATATTAAAGAATGTTATTATAATAATAGAAAATAATAAAAAAGAAGAAGCAAAAGCTTGAACAATAAAATATTTAAGACTTCTTTCTGAGGTTATTAAATTATTTTTACTTTTATTTATAAGGGGGATAAAAGAAAGTAAATTAATTTCTAATCCTATTCAAGCGCTTAATCAAGAATTTGAAGAAATTGTAATTAATGACCCAAAGATTAATATTGAGAAAAAAATATTATTTGAGATTTTAATTAAAAAGAAAAGGATTATAACCTTTATAAATGGGGTATGAACCCAGGAGCTTAAATTAGCTTATCTTTTTATATTTTAGTGTAAGAAGCACAAAAGTTTTTGAAGCTTTTAGAAATAGTTTAATTCTATTAAATATAATGAATAAAGAATAATCTTTATTATTTACCCTATCAAGGTAATCCTTTTTATCAGGCAATTCATT